TTCAAATTCATTAAAATTTCATGTATTGATTCTTGAATACCTACGATGGTCGAATATTCATGTGGTATTTTCTCAGATTTTGCACGTGTGATACATGTTCCCTCGATTTCTCCGAGCAAAATTCTTCGCATTGCAATGCCTATTGTATCAGCTTGGCCTTTCATAAGTGGAGACAGAATAAAGCGTCCATAATAAAGACGCTTACTGTCTACTCTTGATTCAACACACTTCCACTGGAGTGTCCGAGTCGATACTTTAACTTTTTCTCGAATCATAGTAATAGATTTTTATCAAACTCTTGATTGAATTAATTGTTTATTTCTCTTGAAATCTCGTTCTTTAATGTTTATATTTTGAGTTTTACACACGTCTTTTTTTAGGAGCCCTACATCCATTATGTGGCATAGGCGTTACATCCCGTATAAACCCTAATAGTATACCACTTCTACGAATAGCTCGTAATGCCGCATCTCTTCCTAGACCGGGACCCTTTATCATTACGTCTGCTCGTTGCATGCCTTGATCCGCTACTGTTCGAATAGCAGTTCCTGCTGTGGTTTGAGCGGCGAATGGTGTCCCCCTTCGTGTACCCTTGAATCCACACGAACCCGCAGAGGCCCAAGAAATCACCCGACCCCGTACATCTGTAACAGTCACAATGGTATTGTTGAAACTCGCTTGAACATAAATAACTCCCCTTGGTATTTTACGAGTATGCTTACGCGAACCGATACGTCCATTTTTACGTGAACCAGCTTTTGATATAGGTTTTGCCATATTGATTGAATATTAATAATTAATAAGATTTTTTTATTTGAATTTAAATATCAATTTATTTGATTTGTGCCTTGGGTACTTTCTTTAAAATAGAAAGCCCTTCTTTTGTGAAAATATTATCCTTGTCTTTGTTTATGTTTTGGATTGGAACAAATTACTATAATCCGTCCTCGCCTGCGGATCAATCTACATTTTTCACAAATTTTACGAACAGAGGCTCCAACTTTCATATTTCTTATTCCTTAACTTAATGTTGAATCATTTATTGGAAGAAAATAGGGTTTCCTAATATTTTTCACTTCTAACTGTGTCCCCTAAAAAAATGTTGAAGTGAAAAAAGAGTCTACTTAAATTAAGTGACTTATACTTCCATTTTTCCCTTTCCCGGTCGTATACATATAAAAGAAGAGTACATCGAATTTTGTTGGAAACATAGCCAGCCTCGAATCTTTTTTTAATTCGATTTTTTCAATAAAGGAACCTGGAATATACGCTGAGAAGTAATTCAGTAATTAAATCTTCATTACTTTTTTTCTATTCTAGTAAAACCCTCTTCACGCATTCATTAATGTATCGGGAGTCATATTCGAAATCTGTGTTTTCTCTCTCCATTCTTCTGAATGGAGAGAAGTTTTTCATATAATTCAGATATCGGAAAAATTACCATATGTAACATAAAACTTCTCCGCCGATTCTTTCTAATCGAGCCTCTCGATCTGTCATTATACCTCTCGAAGTAGAAAGAATTACAATCCCCATCCCTCCCAAAATTTTCGGAATTTTTTGATAGTTAGAATAGATTCGTAGACCGGGTGTACTGATTCGTTTTAAATTTAAAAAAGTTTTCGATGATCCTTTCCTATTTCTTCTATATCGTAGAGTTAAAACTAAAAAGTATTTGTTGCTTTCCCGATGTTTTCTGACGTTTTCAACAAAACCCTCTCGTAAAAGTATTTTCACAATGTTTTCAGTGATATTAGTAAGTGGTATTTGAACTGTTCTTTTTCTATTCATGTCAGCATTGCGTATGAAGGTTAGTGTATCAGCGATTGTATCCTTACCCACGATAATTGTTGCTCCTTACTTTCAATATAATCAACGTGCTCCCTTTTTTCGATTTTTTATTTTTTGATTCCATAAAATATCTAATATTGAATATGAGAATATAATAAGAATCTTTAGATAGAATCTTTAGATAGAAAATATTATTCTAATAGGATAATGTTTTCTATATATAGATACTCTAAATACTCTAAAACTAAAAAAAGATAGAATATTAGAAAATGAACTAATGAATTATTATAAACTATATATTTCATTCGTTTTTCTTTTTTTTCTATCTATTATTTTATTATTTGTATTTCTTTTTTGAAATATGAATTAAAAAAGATGAAATAATAGAATAATAATGACTTACTATTTCTAATACTTAGTAATACTTACTATATATACTTTTCATTTTTATCATTACACAAATACACAAGGTATATATGTGAGATATAATAGATTAATTAATTTGATTCAATTCATAAATAAGATATCCATATCACGATCTTGTATTATAATACCTCAGGTGCTAATGAAACTATTTTGGTGAAATTGAACTGTCTCAATTCTCGGGCTATTGCGCAAAAAATTCGAGTTCCTTTTGGATTTCCTTCTTTATCAATTAGAACCGCAGCATTATCATCATACTTTATTATTATACCGTTACTACGTTTGAGTTCTTTACAAGTACGTACAATTACAGCTCTGATCACTTCTGATCGTTCTACAGGCATATTTGGTACTGCTTTTTTGATTACAGCAACAACAATGTCACCAATATAAGCATATCGTCGATTACCAGCTCCTATGATTCGAATACACATCAATTCGCGGGCTCCACTATTATCGGCTACATTTAAATAGGTTTGAGGTTGAATCATATCATTTTTTTTTCTCTTTCAGTCAAAAAGTTGAAGTAAAAAAAATATTCTGTGTTCAAAAAAAGAAATCCACAATTGCCATTTTTTTCATACGAAAGACTTCTTTCGTTCGAATGATTATTCTGAAAGAATGAATTGAGTTCGTATAGGCATTTTGGATGCTGCTATTGAAATAGCCTTTCGAGCTATATTTTCTGGGACCCCACTCATTTCATAAAGTATTTTGCCGGGTTTAACGACAGCTACCCAATATTCGGGAGACCCTTTTCCTGAACCCATACGCGTTTCGGTAGGTCTTACTGTAACAGGTTTGTCTGGAAATATGCGTACCCATATTTTTCCACCCCGACGGACATTTCGCGACATTGCCCGCCGCCCCGCTTCTATTTGTCTAGATGTGATCCAAGCGGGCTCAAGTGCCTGAAGAGCATATTTTCCGAAGCAAATAGTATTACCTCGATAGGCTCTTCCTTTCATTCTTCCTCGATGTTGTTTACGGAATCTGGTTCTTTTTGGGTTATAGTTGATGGTTTTTTCTCAATTCCATCTCTATTACAGAACCGTACATGAGATTTTCACCTCATACGGCTCCTCACGAATGAATCGATTAAAAAATATTTATATTTAACCGATAAAATAATATACCAATACTATAAGATACATATGTTTAAATACAATCGCGGAATTTTTTGGCATTTCATAGAATCGATTGATCTATTAGAAATTTGTATATCTTGCTTTGATATATAAGAAATATGTATTCTTATAGACCTTTTTTGCTATCCGTATCTAACTAAACATTGTTGTTTTGGTATAAGGTTCGTTAGAACCTCTCTTTGTATTTTCTTTATTCAAAAAAATCCAAATTTTCGCGGGCGAATATTTACTCTTTCATTATGAATCTCCGATAGTAATGTAGGATTAGTCCACAAATCTTCAAAAAACAACGAATTGGTTCTTAGTTTCTTCCGCCATCCCACCTAATGAATCATGAAGATTTGTTTTTAATTTTCAAATAATCTTAGGTATTCACAGGTTCCATCGTTCCCATCGCTTTTCGATTTATGGTTAGGTCTGAATTCTACAATGGAGCCTCTGCAATAAGATTTGATTTTCATAAGATTTTCTTATTTATTTTATTCTTTTTTTTTGAATCAACCTTCTCAGTTTTATTGATTCGAGGCTCTTGATTCGTTTATTCTAGGAATATATTTATCCATTGAATATTGATGCTTTATTACACTACCTTTTATGAGATAACCCATAGACCTTTACATATTCGAATTCTATATCATAGATATATTTCTTTCTTTCTTTCACCCCTTCATTTATCTGTATATTCTTATTGCTTTACAACTCATAATCAGATTCGTTTTTATTTCTTTTTTTTTTTTTGAAATATTGGATTTGATTTCAGTTGCTATAATTATATAACCGATCTTTATATCCAGATAATGCAAAGCGATGAGTAGGTTATTAGATTAGTTCTTTATTAATTCTATGAATTTTTGTTTCAATTGAACCGCTCTAAAAAAACCAACGAGTCACACACTAAGCATAGCAACTCCTTCACTCTAAATTGACTATAAAATGATTAATCAAATTTTTTATTCAATCTTATAAAATTTGTCATTTATTCTTTTGGAAATTCTTTTGGAATAAGAATGTAGTAAGAATTCGTCATTTTTTGTTTTATTGAAAGATGGAACGTTAAAGATAAGGAAAAGTTTCTTCTTCTTTGTTTAGAAATATCCAAACTTTGATCCCTAATACCCCAAAAATAGTTCGGACTGTATAGGCACCATAATCCATTTTCGCTCGAATGGTTTGTAAAGGAACCCTACCCTCTCGGATCCATTCGACACGTGCAATTTCTTGTCCGTCAATACGTCCCGCAATTTGTACTTGAATTCCTTTTGTACCTGCCTCTTCAGCTAATTCAATAGCTTTTTTCATTGCTTTACGAAACGAAATTCTATTCTTTAATTGTCCGCCTATAAATTCTGCAAGAATATTAGCGTCTTGATAAGCATTTGGAATTCTTGTAATTGCAATGTTGAGTTTTCGGTTCACACAATTCAGTTTTTTTTGCACACTCATCTGTAATTCTTCGATTCTTCGGGGCTCATCCTCTATTAATAAATTTGGAAGTCCCATATAGATTATGACTTGAATCCGATCGATTCTTTTTTGAATCTTTATCCGTCCAATTCCCTCGACACCGGGGGATATTTTTATCGTTTTTTGTATATAATTCTTGATACACTCTCGTATTATTTTATCTTCTTTGAGATT